CTAATTCTAATCTTCCTCCCCAATCAGATATTATGGTGCCGGTATAGACCGAAATTCCGTTATGGTCCAATTCTGACCGGTAATAGATACCGGGGCTTTGCAATATTTGACTGATCACAATTCTGTATAGTCCATTTACTATAGAAGTTCCCAGGGAATTCATTAGAGGAATGTTTCCAATAAAAATTGTTTGTTCTTGCATATCCCTACGGGTTTTCCAAATTAATCCTGCGGATACGTATAATTCAGAAGAATATGTGAGTGATTCATATACAGCATCTCTTTCTTTTATCAATGGTTCTACCAATTTATATGTTTCCACAAATAATTGAAATTCAATTTCTTGATCTGTATCTTCAATTTTTGGAAACTTAGAAAGTTCTTCTGTTAAGCCATGATCAATGAACCTACAAAACCCTTCAAATTGTATCTGATTAAACCCAGGTATTGTAGACATTCTCTCATTTCCACCCCCAAGCATTTTATTTATTTCCCATTTATAAAAAAAAAATCCCATTATTTGCTTATTCATCATCAAATGGATCGATCTAGCAATGATGGAATTTATATTATGTTTACTGAATCACATGAAATTTTACCTAACTCCATAGGTGTAATAGATGTAATGCATGAAATACATATGAACGTAGGAATAAAGAGACTTTGATACTCAAATTGGAATTTGCAACAACTACAAATGAAATACAAAGGAATTGGTAAATTCTATTTAGACTTATGGAGTTTTGTATAGAATATCTATATCAAAACAAAAGTGAGTCAATTTCTACCATTATTATGATATTCCAATCCGATTGGGTACTATAAATAGATTCGGGATTTGATCTGCAGAAACAATATAGAATTTTTTTGTATTTTTTTAACAACATGGAACTTTTTTGTGGATTCCACTGTTAAAAAAAAATTCGCATAGAAGAGAGATATTTTACCTATACCTATATTTTTTTTAGTAGAATTCGTAGAATACGATTGAAGTATGTATGAAGACTTGTATTTATTAATAAACATGTGCAGATATATATATAGTTATATATATCTACTCCTTTATTACAGTTCTATGGGGGACACCACAGTCAGACTCTATCCAAATTTCTATTTTCTATTTAATGATAATTAAAAAAAAAATTGTAAAAATTTAATTACGAAAATTTCCTATAGGCATCTTATATAGATAAGATACCCAATTAGATTTAGATAATAGTAATCCTTTATGTTCTGGGGTTTACATATACTCATAATCGCTATTATAATTTTAATTAAGAAGGATTTTTTTATGGTTATGGAAACGAATCAATACGGATTAGTAATGATTAGTTATCTATCAATTTTGATTTAGTTAGATAAGGTATCAATTTGGGGATTTTTTTCTTATATCATTAGGGAAACCGAATTTTCAATTTAAATCCAAGAATCATTTATGAATTCACAGTCAATAGTTAAAGTTAACGGTTCCCATTTGTCCTGAATTTTTTCTTTTGTGACCGAAAATCCCCATTTGATTTTTTATTTTCTTTCAATAGAAAAAGAAAGCAAAGTTTTTCGGTTTTTAGTTTTAGATATTGTGTGTTGTAAGATACTATCAATCGAAGAGATAGAGCCAATCCAATATTTTGTATCGTTTTGGCGGCATGGCCGAGCGGTAAGGCGGGGGACTGCAAATCCCTTTTTCCCCAGTTCAAATCCGGGTGCCGCCTCATCAACAAACAAAAGAATCGAAATACCTTCTTATGTTTTGCTGATATAACTTTATCATTTTTTTTCCAGCAGAAGAAAAAGCATCTTTAGATTTGCTTGATTCTAAGCATCGTTGGGGTTCTCTAAAATGCTATAAATCCTTGCGTCTAGGTTTGAAGAATTTAGTAGATTAATCAAAAATAATCGTTAAATCTTGATATGATAGCCCTTCGACTACTAATGTAGTGTCTACTGATTGGGTCTTGAATTAGGGAATCTAATTTCATTTTTAGTTACGGAAAGGAGGAAGATACTTTATATACGATATACGGACTCATGAAAGTATCTGAGTGCTCGAGCATTCAATCAATATTATATTGAATGGATAATTGGCTTTTTTTTTTAATTTTATATTTAAATCTTAAAAAAAGAAATTCTTTCTTTTCGATAAGCTCTAGTCACACGTGTAATAGGCCATCCCATCTCCCGATTGTTTCATAGAGACAATCGGGAGACAGTAAAGATTAGATCAAATGAGAAAGGAATAATAGGGGTATGTGATAGATAGTGATCTATCTTGATTCTCCATTTTTAGACTTTTTACTTAATGTAATGAAATGCAGGGCAACAAAAGAAAGACTAGGTCTTATTATTCCTACATGTTACTAACACTCCTTTGATACTTCCAAGAGTTTCTCTGCCTTTTTTATTTATTTGTGCTTAATTTTTTCGATTATACTAGAAATCATATAATAACTTGTTATAATTCGATTTTGGGCTTGTTTCATCAATGGTGTTGTGCCCGAATCTCTTTTTGACTATGCGCTAGTGATTCCACTATTATTAGTGAATAATAATTATTAGTGAGCAATAATGGAATAATTCTTTTATATTCATAGAGATAGGGGACATAATTCACATGGATATGGTAAGTCTCGCTTGGGCTGCTTTAATGGTAGTCTTTACATTTTCTCTTTCACTCGTAGTATGGGGAAGAAGTGGACTCTAGAAGTACTACTAATTGAAGAATCAAACTGTATCGATTGTTTTTGTTTTATTTTATAGATCGTTCTGCAAAACTTTTTTTCTTTGATTTTTTTTTTGAACAGTAAAAAAAAAAAAAGAGTTCTGTTATTATTATAAGTTTTTAAGTGGATACATACTTTCGACACGAAAGAACATAGACATAGTGGTTGTCCAATGAGATACTACGCATAATAATATACTACCTCATAATAAGATAGTACCTCGGGGTAGCCACCCACATATTACGTGCTTACCACTTGTTTTATTTATTATTATTAGTATTTTAGTTATTTTCAAAATAGGATTTATCCTTGGTTTATGGAACTCATTTCATATCATGGTTCAAACGTTAAAGATGGGGTTTTCTAATTCTTTTCGAAACGAAATCCGAAGATAAAAAGTTCCCACGGAACCGAACCCCTGGATCATCTGTCAACTGCTCAATCAATTACTTCTTTCGAATGCTAAAAAAAGATTAGTGGCCTTTCGATTATTTCATTTCAGATTCATTGGAATCAACATGAATTATGAAGCAAAGAAATAGAATTGGGCCACTATGTATATTATATTAACATTACATATATGTAATTGATATGATATCTATATATAAATAGAAAGATATATATTATAGATTCATCTATATTCAAATTGATCTATATTCAACCTCTATTTTTATACAGTACAATTTTATACACTTCAATAACAATAATAGATAGTATGGTAGAAGGATTCATATATTTCTTTCTACCATACTATCGGATCTCATAGAATACTTCTCTCGTAGAATACTGATAATTCTAGTCCGCCAATTTCATTTAAGACGCGCAATTTTAATCCTTTTCATTTTTCTTATCTTCAAGCATTGATAAGAACTAAAAAGGCAAGGTTAATTCAAATTAATCACTTTGACTGATTGTTTTTACGTATATTATAAGTAAAAAGGCGGTAGGAACTAGAATGAACAGTGCAGTAGCAATAAATGCGAGAATATTTACTTCCATAATCTCATCGTTTCATTTTTTATTCGCAATAACTCGGGATTTAATCCCATAGAGATGATAAATGTTTCGCTTGGAAATTCAATGGGATGCATTGCATCTCGATGATATCGAATCGTATTAAAATATCATGAATAACAATATCGGAGCTATCAAATCGATTCATCGTCGAGAATTGAATAGTATAACATAGGAAGATCTTTTATCCATACCGAATTGAAACAAAATGGGATTCCTGATGCAATCAAGAATTTCTTTACTTTTTTTTATTTCTAATTTTTTGCATTCTTTCTTTTCTATAATCTACTGCCCTCTTGTCCAATGCAATCATCTGATGAAGTCTCATCAGACTACCTTTACCCTCACATTGGTTATAAACAAACTCAAGCAAACAATAGCACGGATATATTTTGCTTTAAGACGAAAAATTAGATCAAAGTTGACTATGTTAAATTTATTTTGTATCGTCCAAATTCCCTTTGTGTATGTGCTTCCCGGAAACGTATAGTACTCTATTCCATTACAAAAATCGGGCGTAATCAAAAAAGCTAGACCCAGTACGGTATTCCTTCGAATCCTGAATATGATGCTACCAATAATTGTGGTAATTCACATATGTCACATATGTCTTTCTCCCATCAATCAGTACTCGTTGAAGAAATAGAAATTCCCATATTTTTTTTGATGAAAAATGTGGAAAAAAAAAAGAGAGATCCCGTTTGGAATAAAATTCAGTTATCTTATTTGTTCTCTCTTTCACAGGAAAGAGATGAATTGATGTATTTTTTTATTGGATTTGGATTGGATCTATCGGGACTGACGGGGCTCGAACCCGCAGCTTCCGCCTTGACAGGGCGGTGCTCTGACCAATTGAACTACAATCCCAGGGAAATAAAGTGTACAACATATGTTGTTGATTTAATTTCCTTCAAACCTTTCTATGCAGATTTTTGATTCGAATTGTCATATTCTAACAGACAGAGACGCGAGTAATAGATTGATATGCGCGGAGACATGTCCTTTAGTGAGAGGAGCATGGATTAATAGTCATTTTTTCGTTATTGTCAAATTGATTAATAATCAATCTGTCAATGAATAAAAAATGAGTTTTTTTTTTACTTTATTCTTTTCGTAAATTTCTTTTTTTCTGAAACTTTATATTTACAGATCCTGATATGAATCGAGATCATCATTATCAAGATCTGAATTTGTGGGAAAAAGAAATAGAAAAAAATAACAGTAGAGAGAGATATCAGAAAATAGGAGTTTTTTTTTTTATTCTTC